TATTTCATCCTTGTAAGATTGTCAATTTTGTACCAAAGGTGTATTTTGAGTATACCGAATTAGTATAGCTATCCTTCCTATGGCGCAGCAATCCTGTTTGGCTTGGTCCCGAAACAGAATTCCCTTTTTTCTTCTTTGTTCTTTGTCTATAGGGAAACTACATGTTATTCAAGGCATCAATAGAAACCCCAAAAATTGGGGTCCTACTTATTTTCATTGTCTTCGGAATAGTAGAATAATTTAATTTGGAATAATGACCAGGATCTTGGGAAAACCAAAGTTAATGATCAATAGGTTTGGATAAAGAATTTAGGAAGAATATTCTCATATTGATGACGCAATACAAGGATAAGTATATGCGAAATCTATCCCTTTTTAGTTAAAAGTTTTATTCGAATCCAACTTTTCCCTTTAAGGAATGAAATTGGTTAGTATAAAATACTATCTAAAAAATAGAAAATTGAATAGTACATAATCCCTTATGAAAGAAACGGAATACATTCTTTGAAGAATCAAGATTCGTAATCAATCCTATCTTGTTTGTTGGATTAGGTCTAACTTTCTTAACCAAACTGCAAGTATGTAACTTTACGAGATGAAATAAGGAAAGGCAGAAGAAGGAAAGGCAGAAGATAGAACTTAAAAAGATAATTGAAGTAACTCGTCTTCGAATCAACTTTGGTTGGGGTTCGAAAAATGAATAAATAAAAATAAAGTAAATTTTTCCCTTTTTCAGGGGGGCCTTCGGGAGTCGTGGAATGGTTTTCTTCTCCTCTTATTCCATATGGAATACAATGAGTTAAAATAAGAAGGAATAGGGGACGACCATTTGCTCTAAAAAGAGGATTAAATCCTATTGAAAAAGAAATAATCTGAAATAGAAAGAACTTTTTTCAAATTCCATTCTTTATTTATCTTTTATTCCAAAATTCCAAAAAAATCCAATTTCATTTTTCAAAGGGTTTAGATGATCTAGTTCTTAATATTATTACTTTACTTAACTGACAGATTCCACAATAAATTAACTGACAGATTCCACAATAAATCTCTTGATTCGGAATTAGGGACTCATGTCCCATCTGATGAATCGATTTTATTTTACACTTCTGTATCTCGCTCTATCTTGTTTTTTAGTATTATCTAAAATAACCGATGAATTAGGAATTTTTTATAACTTAGGTAAGTGCTTTACCAACATATGTAGTGTAGTAAAAAAAAAAAAAATGGAATTTAACCCCTTCATGCTTACTATAACTAGTTATTTCGGTTTTCTACTGGCTGCTTTAACTATAACCCCAGCTCTATTTATTGGCTTGAACAAGATACGTCTTATTTGAAATGAATTGAATGAATAAGTCAGAAAATAAGAATCTTTCTTTTGGATTCCTGATATTATAGGACCTTTTTGCACACTAATTACCAATTCTTTTTTTGGTCATTGAGATTCGTGGATAATTTAGACTATTATTTAGAGATAGATCGTACCTCTTTTTTTATCCTCTCGAACAAATCGAAATGATTGAAGTTTTTCTATTTGGAATCGTCTTAGGCCTAATTCCTATTACTTTAGCGGGATTATTCGTGACTGCGTATTTGCAATACAGGCGTGGGGATCAGTTGGATCTTTGATTGAGTAATATTTATTTTTTGATTGACCTCCTCCAGACTAGAGAGGAGGTCAAATTGGAGTTGTAATTCGACTTTGTTTTTTTTTTAGTTATTTTACTATGTTTCGACATAAGATAGATGGAATCACGCTCTGTAGGATTTGAACCTACGACATCGGGTTTTGGAGACCCGCGTTCTACCAAACTGAACTAAGAGCGCTTTCAAAAAGCAAATCCTTTTCTACTTCTAACGTGTCTCACGTACGTATAGTATCCACAAATTAAAGTTATATACACTTTAATGGATCTCCCCGCTACCGCCCATAAAGAAGAGAGAAGTAATAGGTAGGGATGACAGGATTTGAACCTGTGACATTTTGTACCCAAAACAAACGCGCTACCAAGCTGCGCTACATCCCTTTTCCAAATTGTTGTACAATGCCATTGTACACAATTCCTTTCTTGTTTTCCACATCGTAATTTTCTTCTATTTCTCTATCTATATAGAACTTTCTTGTCATTTCTTGTTTTTGGTCTCATATAATCAAGGAAGGGTATATATCTAAAATCCAGTTGAATTTCACCTATAAAAGAAAGATTACTATTCCTTAGTAATGTATAGGAAGGAGGGGTCATCTTTTTCTTTTTTAGGGATAGGAAAATCTCGTCTATATGGTTCATTCTAGTCTATATGGTTCATTCTATATATATAGAATATTGATTTTGTTTTTTTAATTAAGAATTTGGCCTAAATAAAGAAATACAAACGATCTTGGGCAAGAGTATCTGATCATATATGTATTCCAATAAGGAAGGAGGATTTTCAATGCGGGATATAAAAACATATCTCTCTGTAGCACCCGTGCTAAGTACTCTATGGTTTGGGGCTTTAGCAGGTTTATTGATAGAAATAAATCGTTTATTCCCAGATGCTTTGTCATTCCCTTTTTTTTAATTCTAGTTATTCCTATACGAGAGATAGAATTCTTCGTGACATGACGAAAATTTTCTTTGAATCTTTTTTTTAGTATACGAAGCAAAAAGAAAGAAAAGATGGATTGGGTTGAACCTCAGAGTCATCAAAAATTTGGTAAATCTCATTTTGGAAGAAAACATAAATTTAATTAAAAGCAGTATCCAAGCTAAGTCAGGCCTCACAAATTCGAGCATAGAAAGAGCCGGGCTTGCTACTTAAATGAAAGGATTTCGAAGCAAAATCCTTGCTAATTCGACAAGGATTGTATTCCTTAATTATTTCTCCATTTTTTTTATTCTATTGGATTTTATTCTTCTTTTTCGGATCCAATATAGAAGAATAAAAGAACAGGTATAAGAATTAAGTTAAGTCGATCCAAAAAGGAAAGGAGGTTCATGGCCAAGGGCAAAGATGTTAGAATCAGAGTGATTTTGGAATGTATCAGTTGTGTTCGAAAGGGTACCAATAAGGAATCGACGGGAATTTCTAGATATAGTACTCAAAAGAATCGCCACAATACACCCGCACAATTAGAATTAAGAAAATTTTGTCGTTATTGCCGCAAGCATACGACTCATAATGAAATAAAGAAATAGGAGCATCGTGTTTTTGATTTTTCTAAAGAATAGAAAGAGTAAGAATTTATTATTTAATATTTAGAACATAGATAGAATCCAAAATACAAATCCACTTTAGGTAGATATTATTTCATATGTATAGAGTTTTTTATATTTTATATATAGTATATGAATCAAATAATATATGGACCAAAGAAAGACTACTTCTTCTGGATCCAAAATTAATAAAATAAAGAAATCCATTTTTTTTTTTCAAATTTTTAAATAAGGAATAAATCATGTATATATCTAAACAACCTTTTCGTAAATCTACGCAACCTTTTCGTAAATCCAAACAAACTTTTCATAAATCCAAGCAAACTTTTCGTAAATCCAAGCAACCTTTTCGTAAATTCAAACAAACTTTTCGTAAATCCAAACAAACTTTTCGTAGGCGTTCCCGAATTGGTCCGGGGGATCGAATTGATTATAGAAACATGAGCTTAATTAATCGATTTATTAGTGAACAAGGAAAAATATTATCCAGACGAATAAATAGATTAACCTTGAAACAACAACGATTAATTACTCTTGCTATAAAACAGGCTCGTATTTTATCTTTCTTACCATTTCGTAACTATGAAAATGAGAAGCAATTTCAAGTCCAGTCAATTTCAAAAATTACTGGTCCTAGACACAGAAAAAATAGACATATTCCTCAATTAACACAAAAGTTCAATTCCAATCGAAATTTAAGAAACTCCAACCAGAATTTAAGAAACAACAATCGGAGCATAAGTTCCGATTGTTGATGTTTTATTCGGAAGGGTGAGACTCATATATAAATAAAGTAATCCAGTTTAGATTCTTTTGTTTGTTATAAGAAAAGAAAGAAAAATGGGAAAAAAGAAATAGTTTTTTTATTTATTGCAACATGCTCGTTGATTCCTACCACTTAATCTTAATTTATTGTATCTTCCCGGAGTTTCCTCTCCGGGAATTCGTTTTAATTATTCCTGTATATTACTTTTTTATCCCTTTAATTGATGGTCTTTATTTTATTGGAAATCGTGTAAAGATTATTTGGATTTAATACAGCTACTTGTGCAAGCATTTTACGATTAAGAATCAATTCCTTTTTGTACAGATTGTGTATTAATTTACTATAACTATTGAATACTTTATATATCCGTGTTGCTGCGTTTATCCGAGTGATCCACAAACGACGAAAATCTCTCTTTTGCCTGCCTCTATCTCGATGAGAAGAAACAAAAGCTCTTCTTACTTGTTGAGTAATCATTCGATTAAGTCTTAAATGAGCCCCTCTAAAGTTTGAGGCAAATGAACGCATTTTTGTTCGTCGTCTCCGAGCTATATATCCTCGCGGAACTCTGGTCATTGAATCAAATTAACCTTAATGAATAACTAATGATTTCTCTTCTTTTAACCGTTCTTTTTCCCATTAATAACAAAACGGATTATTCCGATATATAAAATATTAATTCCAATGGCTTTTGCTACTATAACCTTCCCAACCACGATTTTTTATTCTATCCCCTTCAGTTATTTCGCATAGAAATAACAAATTCGAACGATACTAAAAAAACAGTGGGTTCCATCGTTTCTATGGTTCTCTTTTAAACGGTGAGGCTCTCTCTATACACCGGAGCCCTTTCTTTCATCAAAAGGTATTGTGAACTTGTATAGTTCACAGTCTTTGGCTCTACCTATCCATTATAGAGTAAATCGCTCTTTTCACAATAAATAAGAGTTATTCATACAGTGACGGCATTTAATTTTGAAAGTTAGCTAAGTAGCTGACCCTTTAGTCCGTTCTTTTAAGATAAAGGAGCATAAGCCTTTTCTTTTTATTACTATTTCCTCCGCTTAATCGATAACCATTTGCTACCAATGGGGGAATTGCTTCTTCCAATCTAGATGATTGGATTTGCACCAAAGGAAACCATAAATTCCATATACCGTAGAAATCCAGGAGAGAGAAACTCTATCCTATTCATTGGTACCGATCATGGATATTTCAAAAATTGTCTTATTTGTTTGAACTCATGATCTGAACGAGTCGCACATACACCCTAGCACATGTTCCTCGACGCTGAGGACATCCCTTAAGCGCGGGCGTTTTTCTAGCATTTCGTATTGGCTGTCTTGCATTTCTAATAAGTTGTTTAACCGTCGGCATGTCGTATGTATATAGAAAAAAATGGATTGGTTTAGATCGATCTTAACCTGATGATTCATCATCATGAAGTATTTCTATTTTCTATAAAATCGCATAAAACTCAAATTTAGGTTTGAAATAAATTTACAAGAAATTCAGCCACTACCAATCGTCATAAAAGTTTTCTGGAAATACCGGATCATCATCGCCGTGCTCGTCAATCATTTCAGACCCTACAAGATCGACAAGTCCATAAGCTTTGGCTTCGTCTGCTGACATAAAAACATCCCTTTCCATGTCTTCGGCTACAACCCAAAAAGGCATGCCTGTTCTTAGTGCATAAACCCTTGTGATCATTTCGCGAACTTTGTGTAACTCTTCCACTTCTAGGAAAATTTCAGGTATCCTTGCCCGAAAATAAGCACTTTTCGGTTGGTGAAGCATAATTCTAGCGTGAGGGTATGCTATACGTCTAGTGGGTTCTCCTCCAAGCAGAATGAAGGAGGCCATGGACGCGGCTATTCCGACGCATATTGTAACTATATCTGGTGTCACCGTTTGCATCGTATCAAAAATCGCCATTCCTGAGATTAGCCACCCGCCGGGTGAGTTTATAAACAAAAAAATATCGCTCTCTCCATCTTCTATACCGAGATATACCATGAGACCTGTAATATGATTCGTGATCCCGCAACGAATCTCTTGACCTAAAAAAAGTGTCCTTTCTCGATACATAACATTGTATAAGTCAACCCAAGTCGCTTCTTCATCTCCGGGAATCCGGTAAGGCACTTTTGGAACACCAACAGGCATATTTAGATTAATATTATTAGATTTAAGTAAAAATTTTATAAGGGCTACACTATAGATTCTATTAATACATATTTTATCTTCATTTTTTTATTATTCTATAAGAATACTATAGATCTAAGGTGCTACTAAATGGAAGGATCTTATCAACGTCCATGAATGCAAAATCATAGATCGAACTGCTGAATTGGCTATAGATTCTATTAATACATATTTTATCTTCATTTTTTTATTATTCTATAAGAATACTATAGATTCTATTAATACGTAGATTGAAATGATACATAGATTGAAAAATTATACATATAAGGAAGGTACGACAGATTGAATAAAGAAAAAGGAATCTGTGATTCGAATGATAAACAAAGAGGGATTAGGGATCTATTCTTCGTTTTTCGAAATAGCCCAAGCTACCCATTGCATATTGGCACTTATCGAGTATAGAATAGATCTGCTTCTCTTTCTTCTTACAAACAGAATTGGCTTCTTATTTTTAATGGAATGAAATAAATATTCACGCTTTCTGACACAGAATCCCTTAGAAGGGTTAGGTACATAGGATATGGATAGTCTTTTCCAATGCGATAAAATAAAACGACATCGTGTCTATTTTTCTTTGCTAAAGGGGTATTTCCATGGGTTTGCCTTGGTATCGTGTTCATACTGTCGTATTGAATGACCCGGGTCGATTGCTTTCGGTGCATATAATGCATACAGCTCTAGTTTCTGGTTGGGCTGGCTCGATGGCTTTATACGAATTAGCAGTTTTTGATCCCTCTGATCCTGTTCTGGATCCAATGTGGAGACAAGGTATGTTCGTCATCCCCTTCATGACTCGTTTAGGAATAACCAATTCGTGGGGTGGTTGGAGTATTTCAGGAGGAACTATAACGAATCCGGGTATTTGGAGTTATGAAGGTGTGGCAGGTGCGCATATTGTGTTTTCTGGCTTGTGTTTCTTGGCAGCTATCTGGCATTGGGTATATTGGGACCTAGAAATATTCTGTGATGAGCGGACGGGAAAACCTTCTTTGGATTTGCCCAAGATCTTTGGAATTCATTTATTTCTTGCAGGGGTGGCTTGTTTTGGCTTTGGTGCATTTCATGTAACCGGTTTGTATGGTCCTGGGATATGGGTGTCCGATCCTTATGGACTAACAGGAAAAGTACAAGCTGTAAATCCTGCATGGGGTGCAGAAGGTTTTGATCCTTTCGTTCCGGGAGGAATAGCTTCGCATCATATTGCTGCGGGTACACTGGGCATATTAGCGGGCCTATTCCATCTTAGTGTCCGTCCGCCTCAACGTCTATACAAAGGATTACGTATGGGCAATATTGAAACCGTACTTTCCAGTAGTATCGCTGCTGTTTTTTTTGCAGCTTTCGTAGTTGCCGGAACTATGTGGTATGGATCGGCAACTACCCCAATCGAATTATTTGGACCTACTCGTTATCAGTGGGATCAGGGATACTTTCAGCAAGAAATATATCGAAGAGTTAGCGATGGATTAGCCGAAAATCTTAGTTTATCAGAAGCTTGGTCTAAAATTCCCGAAAAATTAGCTTTTTATGATTATATTGGTAATAATCCGGCAAAGGGGGGATTATTTAGAGCAGGTTCAATGGACAATGGGGATGGAATAGCTGTTGGATGGTTAGGACATCCCGTCTTTAGAGATAAAGAAGGGCGCGAGCTTTTTGTACGTCGTATGCCTACTTTTTTTGAAACATTTCCGGTAGTTTTGGTAGATGAAGAGGGAATTGTGAGAGCGGATGTTCCTTTTAGAAGAGCAGAATCCAAATATAGCGTTGAACAAGTAGGCGTAACGGTGGAGTTCTATGGTGGCGAACTTAATGGAGTAAGTTATTCTGATCCTGCCACTGTAAAAAAATATGCGAGGCGTGCCCAATTAGGAGAAATTTTTGAATTAGATCGAGCTACTTTGAAATCAGATGGTGTTTTTCGCAGCAGTCCAAGGGGTTGGTTCACTTTTGGTCATGCTACCTTTGCTTTGCTCTTCTTTTTCGGACACATTTGGCATGGCGCTCGAACCTTGTTCCGAGATGTTTTTGCTGGTATTGATCCAGACTTGGATGCTCAAGTGGAATTTGGAACATTCCAAAAAGTTGGGGATCCAACTACAAGGAGACAGACAATCTGATACCACATTGCTATGGTATCTTTTGCCTCTATTTTTTGGTTTGATATGGGAAACATCTCCTGTCCTTTCTTTGACTCTTTTTCTTTTTTTATATGGGAAATGATCCCAAATGACAAGTGAATAGGTGTGGAAGTTATAATTGTAAATAAACCACGATCGAATCTATGGAAGCATTGGTTTATACGTTCCTTTTAGTTTCGACTTTAGGGATAATTTTTTTCGCTATCTTCTTCCGAGAACCACCTAAGGTTCCGACTAAAAAATGAAATAATTTAATTGAAGTAAGAAGTCTCCCAGCTGGGAGACTTCTTACTTCAATTAGTCCCCATGTTCTTCGAATGGATCTCTTAATTGTTGAGAGGGTTGCCCAAACGCGGTATATAAGGCATACCCAGTAAAGCTTACAAGTAAACCAGATATGGAGATGGCGACTAAAGTTGCTGTTTCCATTTTTATAGAATTTCAAGATTACAATGGATCTATGATAAAGATCGTGTATTTACAACTACAACGGAATAGTATACAAAGTCAACACCAAGATTAAATAGAATTTATGGCTACACAAACCGTTGAAGATAGTTCTAGAGCTAGGCCAAAACGAACTGGCGCAGGTAGTTTATTGAAACCCTTGAATTCGGAATATGGGAAAGTCGCTCCGGGTTGGGGGACTACTCCTTTTATGGGGGTTGCAATGGCTTTATTCGCGATATTCCTATCTATCATTTTAGAAATTTATAATTCTTCTGTTTTACTGGACGGAATTTTAATGAATTAGGTTTCTACTAACTAAAACTATGAAGTCATAGTCCAAAAAGGGTCTTTCTGCTTTAAGCTCCACATTTCTAGACATTCTGGTAGTTCGACCGTGGATTTTTTTGTTTTGGTATCTCTGGAATATGAGTGTGTGACTTGTTAGAATTGATCCTATTGATAATACATAGAAAGGGCCTGTTCTCTCTATCAAGATGATTCTAATTCGTCGGATATTATTTATTCTAGTATCTGGAACACGAAATACTATAGAGTGGATCAAGAAAAAAAAATGGAACTATGATTCATACTCACTATTTAGACCTCGCAACCAGACTGAAAAAAAAAATTAAAGTAGTTCTTAATAAAAAAAGAACTTTTCTTCTTTCCAATTTTATTTGCCCAAAAGACAACTTTTTTTCTCTCGATTTTGTCGAGTCATTACACCAATTTAATAAATGATCATCAAGCGGTTCTTATTCGAAGAACCCTTGCCTTTTGTTTAGCTTGAGACTCAATCATCGTGGCTCTAGTATGAATCTAAGGTTTTAATTGAACTGATTCATAGGATCGCAACAAGATAATTTCTATTAGAAAACCACTATTTATTTTACTAGTAAAATAAATAAAATAAATATAAAATAGGGAAGAGAAAAGTCAAGAGGCCTCTAATGATCAACATAAGGGAAAGAAAGACAGATGAGCCAACTTGAGCTTTTTTGGCATTATCATCACAAAGAAGAAATTCTGGATTTTTCTTATTTAATATCTTCAAGGCAAATTGATACAATCCTGTGGCTGATGGAGTTTTGAACCTTTTTTCTAATATCCGTTGAAAAATTGTGTGTTTCTGCTTGAGCCGTACGAGATGAAATTTTCATATACGGTTCTCGGAGGGGGAGTCGGGCTAGTTACCTATCTCAATAAAGTATATGATTGGTTTGAGGAACGTCTTGAGA